TTAGAATAAGTACGACCGACGGGATTCAAGATAAAAAAAATTCGTAGTAGAATATGGATTATGGATAATATTTTTATCCATTTTGGATTGGATCGAATTGGGCGGCGACATGGCCAAGCGGTAAGGCGGGGGACTGCAAATCCTTTATCCCCGGTTCAAATCTGGGTGTCGCCTGATCAACAAAAAAAGATTGGGGATTTCTTATTCTTATATTGCTGATCTAATTAGACGAATTCTTGCCCCGCGGAAGCAGAGGCAAAGGACTAAGCAGACGTGTCAATACTTTATTTTTAGAACCATGAGTTCTGGGTGTGGCCCAAACTGGTACGGTGCCAATATGGATGAAACAACTCCCCCTTATTACTTATTAATTTATAATTGAATTTCATAATTCAATTTCATTATTTATTAATGATTGGTTCGGGCTATTTTTTTTTTCACAGGAAATATAGATATCTGATAGAAAGTTATTTATCTTGATGGTATATTTTTATGTTTTTTGCTTATGAGGGGAGGGTACCAAAACAAACAAAAGGTCTTACTATTCTTTTCTTTAGGCTTACCTGTTCCATTAGGAACATTCCTTTGAGATTTCCAAAGGTGTGTGTATTGTATTTGTACTTAATGCTTCCTGATTCTACCAGAAATCCTATAATAATATAGGAACTTGTTACAAATGTATTCATTGAATTGGTTTGGTTCATCAATAGCCTTAATTCAGAATCCTATTTTGACTCTGTGCCGTTGATTCCACTATGATTATTAATCAATAATGGAATAATTCCTTCATGGAGATAGGGGACATAATTCACATGGATATAGTAAGTCTCGCTTGGGCTGCTTTAATGGTAGTCTTTACATTTTCTCTTTCACTTGTAGTATGGGGAAGGAGTGGACTCTAGGGCTAGGGTACTAATTGAGTAATCCATTGAGTAATCGAATTGTATCAATTCTTTATTGATCGTTTTGCGAAGCCTTAAAAAAATGTTTCTGTTTCCAAATTGTACTGGAATATGGTAATGCATAAAAAAATTCAATTATGAATAATAATCATTCGATCAAACAATGAATGATTACCATAATGGAATTTAATTTCGAAACTCAAATCTACGCATGATAGGAAATTTTTTCTAATCGAATTTTTCCTAAATATTCTATTTTGGTGAATCAACTCTTACCAGAATTATGGATATTACAACGAGAAAAACCAATCCCTATTTTTTTCTTTATTTCTTTCCCCTTTTTCTTAACTTTTACTGTTTGAAGAGAAAGTCTGCTGCTATAACGGCAATACATACTTTCTTTCCACAGGAAGCGATTAGCGGTTGTCCAAAGAAAAGAGGTCCTACACCTAATAAAATGAGATCTTTCTTCCGTTGAGCGATCTGTACATCGCACATTTCACGTTTGTTTTAGACTCCTAGAAATTTTTTTATGCTTTTTTTTGACTCATCTCATCACAAATGTATTCTATTTATATGTAGCGAAAAAAAAAAAATAGAATTCGAGTGCTATTTAAAGGTACATCTAATATATGTACATACATATTGTAAATTGATCCATATGAAATGAATGAAGACTAGATTCGTATACAACTTTAGAAACGTTACATTATATAATAATAAATAGTATATAATACTAGATAGTGTGGTAGAAAGAACTATATATATAGTTCTTTCTACCACACTATCTCAGATACTTCTACTTCTGATTCCAGCCCTATCATTTAATTTAAGACTTAAAGTTTGAATCTCTTTTATTTCTTCAATCATTGATAAGAACTAATAATTCAAGTTTCATTCAAATTAATTATTTTGGCTGACCGTTTTTACGTATATGATAAGTAAAAAAGCAGTAGGAACTAAAATAAACAGTGCAGTAGCAATAAGTGCGAGAATATTGACTTCCATAATCTTCTTTTTTTGTTTCGAAATAACTCGGGATCTAATCCCATAGAGATGATAAATTTGACTCCTGTAAATTCAATGGGATGAATTGCATCCTGATGATACTGAATCAGATCAATATTATGAATAACAATATCTGATCTATCAAATTGATTCATCGTCGAAAATGAAATAGTATAACATAGAAAAATCTTTGATTCATACTAAATCAAAAATGCCGTTTTTGATTGGATCATAAATCCTATCATTGGATTTTCATCTTTTTTTTTTCACTTTTCTTTTCTATAACCTATTATCTTCCTTATACAATTCTACTACTTATACATACAATAGTATATATACAAATACATACAATTATGAGGTATCATATGACCGGTATTCTATGGGTCATACACAGATCCAATTCAAACAGTAGAAGTGAGATGGAAAAAAGGGCAGATTAAGTATAAAAAATCGAATATTCCAAAAATTGACTAAATACTAAAAGGGGGCCTTGCTTGTTTGGTCTTTTTTTTTTTATTTAATTAGTATCTTCTTCTTGGATTGGGATTAGAACGTATACATCACAAATTCAGTATGCTATTTGAATGAGATAGGTTGTCTCCAACCAATTACTATAGTATTAGAGGATACACAAACAAAGCCGGAATTCAAAAAAGTGTGGTTTCACCTGAACCTGAAAAGTACTCTGTCGAGGTAATTATATTAAGTTTATTGTGTATCGTACAATAAACGAAGATAATTTGTGTCTGCACTCCCGGTAAAAATACGGGCACTCCATAATTCTATTTTGCTCTCTGTCTTCCTTTTCACAGAAAAGAGAAAGATGAATTGAGAAATTCGTCGGATCCTAGTTCGGGACTGACGGGGCTCGAACCCGCAGCTTCCGCCTTGACAGGGCGGTGCTCTGACCAATTGAACTACAATCCCGGCGAGGTATATGGAATACATACTCTTATGGTTTCATAAGAATATTCTACTCGTCATATTGTAAGAGATACACGAATGATATATTGATATCATATCCACATAAATATGTGCTTTAGTGAGAGTTATACGAATTACTAGTAACCTGTGGTTCTTTTATTGTAAAAAAGAAATAATCAATCTTTCAATAAGAAAAAAAGATCCTTTTCTTGATACTTTACTTAAGGATCATGAATATGGATCGTTAGAAAGATCAGAACAGAACGAATGAGAAACATATAGATAGAGCAAAAAAAATTGATTTTTTCTCTTTATTTATACGGATCAGACATTTCTGTTTCTGTAGGACGAATTTATTATATCATACTCATGGAGCGGTGCATTTTTGGGCCGAGCTGGATTTGAACCAGCGTAGACATATCGCCAACGAATTTACAGTCCGTCCCCATTAACCGCTCGGGCATCGACCCAGGAAGAATTCATTCCAGGCTTATTGATAATCCACGATCAACTTCCTTTCGTAGTACCCTACCCCCAGGGGAAGTCGAATCCCCGCTGCCTCCTTGAAAGAGAGATGTCCTGAACCACTAGACGATGGGGGCATATCCGCCCGACCGTCATCATACTATGATGATAGTATGATCAGTTTTTTGGAATTGTCAATATAATCTAATGGTATGGCTAAATCGAAAGAGTCTTTCCTACTTTCTATGTTATGATTCGATAGATTTTTTTTGTTTGATTTGATACTTCACTTCATGAATGAAGCATCTCATACTATAATAACTCTATATAAAATATTCTATATAACTCTATATAAAGAAGTATAGGATTCCTTCGGTTCGGTCAATGATTGGTCCGACCTGAAAAAGGGGGTAAACCCCCATTTCATTTCTTTTTTATTCATTGCTTCGTTTATCGTTCAGATAAAATATGCCTATAACTATCTCACACTAAGTCAGAAAATGCAAAAAGGGATAAAAAAGTTCTTTTTTATAAGAATTCGATTCGGGGTACGAATCCCCTCATCACATGATTCAAGAAAATGCCTTGAATCTATGTCAATATTGGATTCGTAAATCAAGCGAGTCTTGTTCTGATGGGTCAGGTCAGTCAAAGTAAACAAAGCAAGGGGGATCAGTCTTGAAACAATTCACTGCATTTTCTCAAAAAGAAAGAGAATAATTTTACCTCTAAGTAAATCAGATTTTTTTCTGAATGAGTTCATATGTACATATATACCTATAGTACTAGACTAATGCATATATACATATATGCATTAGACTCCATAATAGAAAATGACTAATTCATGAATTAAATAGGGCCTTTTTAACTCAGTGGTAGAGTAACGCCATGGTAAGGCGTAAGTCATCGGTTCAAATCCGATAAAGGGCTTTTTCCAAAAAACTCAAGTCACTCAAGTCTTATTCTTCGTTTTTCAACGTAGAATAGAGATATTGTTGATAAAAAAAAGAAAAAGGTAACCGCATTATAATGAGTTCCGCTTATTAGGAGTTTTTTTATAGTTAAAAAGTTGAACATTGAATCATTATCATAATGACTAATTGCACTTTTATTTTAGGGGATTCCGCTCTGTAGTGACATAATAGTCCTCTTCATATCTTATATATTCCATTTTTTTTTGTCCCAGGACAAAAAATATTCTAGATATCCAATCTCTATTATTAATTGCCAAACCAAAATATTCCTACTTCCCCATTTTTCCTATCAAACTACCATAACATAAAATTATAAAAGTAAGTGGACCTAACCCATTGAATCATGACTATATCAGCTATTCTGATATATAAATTCGATATATATTAAATCCTAGAAGCGGTTTTTGTTTTATTTCCTTGGAACATACAAGGCAAGAATTTTTCGATATTTCTTATTTTATCTTCTTGTTACTGGATGTTCCATAGGAATAAATCGCTATTCTTTTCCGATACATATAAAAAAGTATATTATATTTCGAAAATATATTTTTCAATAGATTTCCTTGGTTTCAGAATCCAATATTGTTTTGTTCCGACAATGCAATAGAGAACGAATGCGAGAAAGGGGCTTTCATTTCCAGTCTACAATTATTTAATATTTCATTTATGGGCAGGGAAAACAGAATTTTCTTATTTTTTTGTTTGCACCGTTAAAAGATATACTCTG